ATTTATAATTTTATTTTATACTATTTTTTAAAAAAAAAGATAAAATAAATTTTTATTTAAATAATAAAAATTAGTGATATTATTATAAAAATTTATATGTTTTTATAGTAATATATTTTTATATATATATATATATATACATTTATATATATATATATTTATATATATATAAATATTTAAAAAATTTTAAATTATATTTTAAAATATAATGAAGAATATATTTTAAAATATAATTTAAAATTTCTTATATTAATTTATAAAATATAAAATATTTAATTAAAATATTTTTTAATAATTTAATAATATATAAATTATTTATATATATATATATAATTATATTGAATTCGATATATATATATAAACCCTATACATTTATATATATATATATATATTTATTAAAATAAATAAAATGAATAAAATTATATTATTTATTTAAATATAAATTATTTATATATATATACATATTTATATAAATTAAATTTTTTTTGAAAAATATTAATTAATTTATATAAATTTTAAATTTTTTTATAATAGATAATATATATATATATAAATAAAAAAAAAAAAAAAAAAAAAAAAAAAATTATTAAGTTTTAATTAAATTAAATTATTTAACTTATATTAATTATATTATAAATTTTAACTAATATATAATTATTTAAATTATTATATTAATTTATAAATTTAATTAATTAATTATTGTAATAATTTTATAAATAAATAGGGGAAAAAAAATTTTTGGGAGATAATACTAATTTTAATTATTTAATTTATTTAAATTTAAGATTAATTAAAATTAATAAATTTTATTTTAATTTTAATTTTTTTAATTTATTATAAATAGTTATTTATATGATATATTAATATATTTTTATTTTTAATTTTAAGTTTTTATAATTATTTAAAAGTTTTATTTTAGCTTAATAAATTTATTTTTAATTTATATTATATGTAAATTTTTGTGTGATTAGTTATTTATTTAGAAAATAAATAATTTTTATTTATTTGCAATAATTAATATTATTAATTAAAGAAATTTAAAAATAGAAATATTAATTAATATTGACTTAATTTGTGCCAGCAGTTGCGGTTATACAGATAATGTGAATAAATTTTATTAATAGTAGTTAAATATTTTAAATTAAAAATAGAAATTATTTTATTAAGTGAAATTTTAAAATAATTTTAATTTTTATTTGAAAATTAATTGAAGCTAGAAAATTTTAATAAAAAACTAGGATTAGATACCCTATTATTTAAAATATAATTTAATTTATTTGAGTAGTATTAGATATGATCTTGAAACTTAAAAAATTTGGCGGTATTTTAGTCTATTCAGAGGAACTTGTTTTGTAATCGATAATCCGCGATGTACCTTACTTAAACTTGTTAATCAATTTATATATCGTTGTTATTAGAATATTTTATAAGAATAATAATTTTCTATAATTTAAATTAAAATTAATATCAAATCAAGGTGTAGTTTATGTTTAAGTTAAAATGAGTTACAATAAAAATATTTTATGGATTTAATTATGAAAAAATTAATGAAATTGGATTTGATAGTAAAATTATAAAGATTAATAATTTGATTTTAGCTCTAAAATATGTACATATCGCCCGTCGCTCTTGTTATTAAAATAAGATAAGTCGTAACATAGTAGATGTACTGGAAAGTGTATCTAGAATCAATTTAAAGCTTATTTAGTAAAGTATTTCATTTACATTGAAAAGATTTTTGTGCAAATCAATATAAATTGATTAATAATTATTTATTAATTTATTTATTTTTTAAAAAATTAATTATTAAAAATAATTATATAAATTATTGTTTAAGTATATTATATAGAATAAATATTATTAATTATAGTTAATTAGTATTGTGAAAGAATATTGAAATAAAATGAAAAATATTTATTTTAAAAGAAAATTTAATTTATTGTATCTTGTGTATCAGAGTATATTAAATAAAAAATAATTATTTATTTTTCTCGATTTTAAAAGATTTAATAAATTATAAAAGTTAATGTAATAAAATTATTTTTAATAATTTATTAGAAATGAAATGTTATTCGTTTTTAAAGGTATCTAGTTTTTTAAGAAATAAATTTAATTTAGTTTTTTAAAATTTATTTATTTGTTTAGTTAATTAAATAAATTTTAAAAAATAATATTTTATGGGATAAGCTATAAAATAAATTTTTAAAAATAATAAATAATGTTTAAATTTTATATGTTTAAGATTATCAATTATTATTAAGTTTGTTATAAATTAATTTTTTTAATAAATTATTTATTATATTTTAAGTTTTTATTAAAATATTTATTTTAATATTAAAAATAAAGAAATAATGATATAATTAGTATATTTTAATGTATTTATATGTATATAAATGATAAGTTTGTGTAAAGAATTCGGCAAAAATAATGTTCGCCTGTTTAACAAAAACATGTCTTTTAGAATTTAATTTAAAGTCTGACCTGCCCACTGAATTTTTTTAAATGGCCGCAGTATTTTAACTGTGCAAAGGTAGCATAATCATTAGTCTTTTAATTGAAGGCTGGAATGAATGGTTGGACGAAATATTAACTGTTTCATTTAAATTTATAATAAAATTTTATTTTTTAGTCAAAAAGCTAAAATAAATTTAAAAGACGAGAAGACCCTATAAATCTTTATATATAGTTTATTTTAATTTTATAGATAGATTTAATTATGATAATATTTATATATTTTATTGGGGTGATATTAAAATTTAATAAACTTTTAAAATTTAAATCATTAATTTATGAATAATTGATCCATTTTTAATGATTAAAAAATTAAGTTACTTTAGGGATAACAGCGTAATTTTTTTGGAGAGTTCATATTGATAAAAAAGATTGCGACCTCGATGTTGGATTAAGATATAATTTTAGGTGCAGCCGTTTAAATTTAAAGTCTGTTCGACTTTTAAAATCTTACATGATCTGAGTTCAAACCGGTGTAAGCCAGGTTGGTTTCTATCTTTAATAAATTAATATATTTTAGTACGAAAGGATTAAATATATAAATAATTGTATTTTATAAATAGAATATTATTAATAATTTATACTATTTTGGCAGATTAATGTAATAAATTTAGAATTTATAAATGTAATTTATATTACAAATAGTACTTGTTTTATATAGAAGTAATTTTATTTTTAGTTATAAGTTTATTGTTGATTATTTGTGTGTTAGTGAGTGTAGCTTTTTTAACTTTATTAGAACGTAAAGTTTTAGGATATATTCAGATTCGTAAAGGTCCAAATAAAGTTGGGTTAATGGGAATTCCTCAGCCTTTTTGTGATGCAATCAAATTATTTACAAAGGAGCAAACTTATCCTTTGCTGTCAAATTATATTTCATATTATTTTTCACCTATTTTTTCTTTATTTTTATCTTTACTTTTATGAATATGTATACCTTTTTTTATTAAATTATTTTCTTTTAATTTAGGGTTATTATTTTTTATATGTTGTACTAGATTAGGGGTTTATACAGTAATAATTGCTGGGTGATCTTCAAATTCAAATTATGCTTTATTAGGAAGATTGCGTTCAGTTGCTCAGACAATTTCTTATGAAGTTAGTTTGGCTTTAATTTTATTATCTTTTGTATTTTTAATTAATAATTATAATATATTGAGTTTTTATTATTATCAAACTTATTTGTGATTTTTTTTTATTTTATACCCTTTAGTTTTTATTTGATTAATTATTTGTTTAGCTGAAACTAATCGTACACCTTTTGATTTTGCTGAAGGAGAGTCAGAATTAGTTTCAGGGTTTAATGTTGAATATAGAAGAGGAAGTTTTGCTTTAATTTTTTTATCAGAATATGCAAGAATTTTATTTATGAGAATACTTTTTTCTTTAATTTTTTTAGGGGGAGATGTATTTAGTTTTTTCTTTTATTTAAAGTTAATATTTATTTCATTTGTATTTATTTGAGTTCGAGGTACTTTACCTCGATTTCGGTATGATAAGTTAATATATTTAGCTTGAAAGGTATTTTTACCTTTTTCTTTAAATTATTTATTATTTTTTATTGGTGTAAAAATTTATTTATTAAATTTAATTTAATTAATTAATTTTAGTAAAGTTAATAGAAAATTTTAGTTTCTATTTTATGTTTTCAAAACATATGCTTATTCAAGCTCATTAACTTAATTTAATAAATTATCTCATCATTTTGATACAAGAGGGTTAATTATAAAATATAAAAAATATAAAATTGTTAAAATTTGTCCAATAGTTACAAAAGGTGGTTCAACTGGTCGTGCTCCAATTCATGTAAGTAATAATACAATTACTACTATAATTCAAAATAAAATTTGATTAATAGGATAAAATTCAATTCCTCGGAATTTTATTAAATTATAAAAAGGTATAATTATTAAAATTGCAATTGACATTACTAAAGCAATTACACCTCCTAATTTATTAGGAATTGATCGTAAAATTGCGTAGGCAAATAAAAAATATCATTCAGGTTGAATATGAAGAGGGGTTACTAAAGGATTAGCTGGAATGAAATTATCAGGGTCTCCTAATATGTATGGGTTTCAAAGGGTTAATATTGTTAAAGTACCTAATAATACGATAAATCCGGCAATATCCTTATAACTAAAATATGGGTGAAAAGGAATTTTATCTAAATTAGAATTAACTCCAATAGGGTTATTAGATCCTGTTTGGTGTAGAAATAATAAATGAATTATTACTATTGCTGCTACAATAAAAGGTAAAACAAAATGGAAAGCAAAAAATCGTGTTAATGTAGGGTTATCAACAGCGAATCCTCCTCAAATTCATTGAACTAAGTCAATTCCTAAGTAAGGAATTGCGGATAATAAATTTGTAATTACTGTAGCTCCTCAAAATGATATTTGTCCTCATGGTAAAACATATCCTATAAAAGCTGTTGCTATTACTAAAAATAAAATTACTACTCCTGAAAGTCATGTATGTGTAAATAAATAAGATCCATAGTATATACCACGTCCTACATGTAAATAAATGCAAATAAAAAAGAATGATGCACCATTGGCATGGAGAGTTCGTAATAATCAACCATAATTTACATCTCGACAAATATGATCAACTCTATTAAATGCTATTGAGATATCTGCTGTATAATGTATTGCTAAAAATAATCCTGTTAAAATTTGAATTATTAAACATAATCCTAATAATGATCCAAAATTTCATCAAATAGAAATATTACTAGGGGAAGGTAAATCTACTAAAGCATTATTTATAATTTTTAATAATGGGTTATTTAGTCGTATTGGTTTGTTCATTAGTTATTAAGTTATGGATCGTAAAGGACCATGAAATAATTTTGTAATTTTTACTGTTGCAATTAATGTAATTAATAAATAATTAATTAATAGAATTGTAATTATATTATTTGGATAATTATAAAGTTTATTTAAATTTAAAGTATTTTCTTGAATATAAGAATTTAAATTAATAATAGAATTTATTTCATTATTTATTGAATTAAATATTATAATTATTTTATCTATAAATAAAATAATAAAAAATAATATAATAAAGGTAATAATAGAGATAGTTGTTATTTTTATAGAAATAGAAAATATTTCATTAGAAGCTAATGAAGTTATATAAATAAATAAAACTAGTATCCCTCCAACAAAAATTAAAAATAAAATATAGGAAAATCAAAATCTTTTTGTTATTAATCCTGTAATACAGCAAATTAATACAGTTTGAATTAAAAGAAGTAAGCCTATAGTAATAGGATGATTTATTTGTAAAAAAATAAATCTAAAAATTAAAGTTATTCTGTAAAGTATAAGTTGTATAATATCAAGAAATAGTTTAATTTAAAATATTAATTTTGGAGATTAATGATAAAGGAATATCTTTTTTCTTGATGTTTAAAAAGAAAAATTTTCTTATTTTTGATTTACAAGACCAATGTTTTTATTAAACTATTAAAACTAATGATAATATTAATTACATGAGGGTTGCCTTTTTTTTTAATAATGATAGGGGTTTTTAGATTTATTTCTAATCGTAAACATTTATTATCTATACTTTTAAGATTAGAATATATTGTTTTGTCTTTATTTTATATATTATTTATTTATTTAAATATAATAGATTATGAAAATTATTTTAGTATAGTTTTTATAACTTTTAGAGTATGTGAAGGAGTGTTAGGTTTATCAATTTTAGTATTGATAATTCGAAGTTATGGAAATGATTATTTTCAATCTTTTAGAGTTTTACAATGTTAAAAATTTTATTTATATTAATTATGTTAATTCCTTTTTGTTTTATAAAAAATATATTTTGAATGGTTCAAAATATATTATTTTTAATTATATTTTTTATTATTATTATAAATAATTATTCTAATTTTTGATCTAGAATTTCATATTTTTTAGGTATAGATTTACTTTCTTATGGGATAGTCTTGTTAAGTTTTTGAATTTGTGCTTTAATGTTAATAGCAAGTGATGCTATTAATAAATATAATAATTATAAGCATCTATTTTTATTAAATGTGTTGATTCTTCTTATTTTATTGGTATTAACTTTTAGTAGAATAAGTTTATTTATATTTTATTTATTTTTTGAAGGGAGTTTAATTCCTACATTATTTTTAATTTTAGGGTGGGGTTATCAGCCTGAACGATTACAAGCTGGAATATACCTTTTATTTTATACTTTATTGGTTTCTTTACCAATAATGATTTCAATTTTTTATTTATATAGAAATTTACATACAATAACTTTTTATCTAATTAATAACTATAACTTTTTTAATTTAATTTTATATATTTCTTTAATTTTGTCTTTTTTAGTTAAAATACCTATATTTTTAGTTCATTTATGATTACCAAAAGCTCATGTTGAAGCTCCTGTTTCTGGTTCAATGATTTTAGCTGGAATTATGTTAAAATTAGGGGGTTATGGTCTGTTACGTGTGTTTAATTTTTTACAGTTTTTAGGTTTAAAATATAATTATATTTTTATTAGAATTAGCTTAATTGGGGGAGTTTTAGTTAGTTTGATTTGTTTACGGCAGACTGATTTAAAGGCTTTAATTGCTTATTCTTCAGTTGCTCATATGAGAATTGTATTGAGTGGTTTAATAACAATAACTTATTGAGGTTTATGTGGTTCTTATACTTTAATAATTGCTCATGGTTTATGTTCATCAGGATTATTTTGTTTGGCAAATATTACTTATGAGCGTTTAGGCAGACGAAGATTATTAATTAATAAAGGGTTATTAAATTTTATACCTTCAATAACTATATGATGATTTATATTATGTTCTGCTAATATAGCTGCTCCTCCTACTTTAAATTTATTAGGGGAAATTTCTTTATTAAATAGTATTGTCAGTTGATCTTGGTTAACAATATTATCTTTAATTTTTTTATCTTTTTTTAGTGCTGCTTATACTTTGTACTTATATTCTTATAGCCAACATGGAAAGTTATATTCTGGAGTTTACTCTTTTAGAATGGGATTAAATCGAGAATATTTGTTATTATTTCTGCATTGATTTCCTTTAAATTTATTAGTTTTAAAATCTGAAATAAGTATACTTTGACTATAATTTAAATAGTTTATTTAAAATATTGATTTGTGGTGTCAATGATATGAATTTATTCATTTTAGATCGTGAAATATTTATCAATTTGTTCAATTAATTTTGTATTATTATTTTGTTCAAGAATTTCTTTAATAATGTTATCTTTTTATTTTATTTTAAATGAATTAGTTTATTTTTTAGAATGAGAAGTAGTTTCTTTAAATTCTACCAGAATTGTTATAACTTTTTTATTTGATTGAATAAGTTTAATATTTATATCTTTTGTTTTATTAATTTCTTCATTAGTAATTTATTATAGAAAAGAATATATAATAGGGGATATTAATATTAATCGTTTTATCATGTTAGTTTTAATATTTGTTATATCTATAATATTATTAATTATTAGACCTAATTTAATTAGAATTTTATTAGGATGAGATGGATTAGGATTAATTTCTTATTGTTTAGTAATTTATTTTAATAACGTAAAATCTTATAATGCTGGTATATTAACAGCATTATTAAATCGTATTGGGGATGTTGCTTTATTAATAGCAATTGCTTGAATATTAAATTATGGAAGTTGAAGCTATATTTATTATTTAGAGTTTATAAAAAATGATTTAGAAATAATAATTATTGGAGCTTTAGTAGTATTGGCTGCTATAACAAAAAGTGCTCAAATTCCTTTTTCATCATGATTGCCAGCTGCTATGGCAGCACCAACACCTGTTTCTGCTTTGGTACATTCTTCTACTTTAGTAACTGCAGGAATTTATTTATTAATTCGATTTAATTTATTATTAGTTAATACATGAATGTCTCAGCTATTATTATTATTGGCTGGATTGACTATATTTATATCTGGATTAGGGGCTAATTTTGAATTTGATTTAAAAAAAATTATTGCTTTATCTACTCTTAGACAGTTAGGTTTAATAATAATAATTTTATCTATGGGCTATTATAAACTAGCTTTTTTCCATTTATTAACTCATGCTTTATTTAAAGCTTTATTATTTATATGTGCTGGGGCTATTATTCATAATATAAATAATAGACAAGATTTACGTTTAATAGGGGGTTTAAGATTATATATACCTTTAACTTCTTCATGTTTTAACGTTGCTAATTTAGCTTTATGTGGGATACCTTTTTTAGCTGGATTTTATTCAAAGGATTTAATTTTAGAAATTGCTTCTTTAAGTATATTAAATATATTTATTTATTTTTTATTTTTTTTTTCTACTGGTTTAACAGTATGCTATTCTTTACGGTTAGTATATTACTCTATAACTGGAGATTTAAATTGTAGAGCTTTAAATGTTTTAAATGATGAAAGTTGAATTATACTTAAGGGTATACTTGGATTAATAATTATAAGTATTATTGGAGGTAGAATATTAAGTTGAATTATTTTTTTAACCCCTTATACAATTTGTTTACCTTATTATTTAAAATTTATAACTTTATTTGTTTGTATTGTAGGAGGGTTAACTGGTTATTTAATATCAAAAATTTCTTTATTTTTTATTAATAAGTCTTTGAATAATTATTATTTAAGTATATTTGCAGGTTCAATATGATTTATGCCTTATATTTCCACTTATGGAATTATTAATTATTCATTAAAATTAGGGAGATTAGTAGTAAAAAATTTTGATCAAGGGTGGTCAGAATTTATAGGAAGTCAAAATTTATATAAGCAGTTAGTTCATTCTTCTCAATTTAATTATGTAATTCAAAATAATAACTTAAAAATTTATATATTAATTTTTGTTTTATGAATTTTAATTTTATTATTTTTAATTTTTTTATATTTAAATAGCTTATATTTAGAGTATAACATTGAAGATGTTAGGGAGATTGGTTAATCTTTAAATAAATTAAATAATTTATTTTAGTAATTTATAAAAAAAATTATTTTATTTTTACAATGAAAATGTAATGTTTTTGTTAAACTATATAAATAGAAATATAAATGGAATTTAACCATTAAAATAAAAAGTTAGCAGCTTTTATTTGATCAACATATTTCTTTAATTGGAATATTTATTCATTTTTATCATTAACAGTGATATACCTCTATTTTGGTTTCAATTAAAAGAATAAGGGTAAAATTACCTAAGGTTAGGTCGAAACTAAATGCAATAATATCGCTTCATATTCAAGGTAAATTGAATTTTTCAATAATTTTTGAATGCAAATCAAATGTTATAAATTAACTAAAACCCTAGGTTGATCAATTTAATATTCCTTGGTTTCATTCATGATATAAACCTAATAAAAGAATTAAAATAAAAATAATAGAAGTAATTGATCATATTATTAAATTAGAATAATTTAAAATTAAAATTATAGGTAAAATTAAAGCAATTTCTACATCAAAAATTAAAAAAATAATTGTAATTAAAAAAAACTTTAAAGAAAATGGGAGACGTGAAGAGGATATTGGGTCAAATCCACATTCAAAAGGAGAACTTTTTTCTCGATCAATAAATCTTTTTTTTGATAAAATTGTTGCTAGTAATATTACAACAACTGATAATAAAAAAATAATACAAACTATAAAAGTGATAGAAAAAATTATTTATGTTATTAATTTAATAAACCTTATGATTGGAAGTCATATATACTTTTATACTACATAAATAGATTATCCTCCTCATCAATAAATTGATACATACAAGAATAATCAAACAATATCTACAAAGTGTCAATATCATGCAGCTGCTTCAAAACCAAAATGATGAGTTTTTGAAAAATGATAATTTAAATGTCGAATTAAACAAATTAATAAAAAAGTTGTACCAATTATAACATGTAATCCATGGAATCCTGTTGCTATAAAAAAAGTCGATCCATAAACAGCATCAGCAATAGTAAAAGGAGCTTCAATATATTCATATGCTTGTAAAATTGTAAAATAAATTCCTAATAAAATAGTAAAAAATAAGCCTTGAGTTGTTTGGGAAAAATTTCCTCTTATTAAGCTATGGTGGGCTCATGTAACTGTAATACCTGATGCTAATAAAATAGTTGTATTTAATAAAGGAATTTGAAAAGGGTTAAAAGGTACAATTCCTAAAGGGGGTCATGTAGCACCTAATTCAATAGCAGGAGATAAACTACTATGAAAAAATGCTCAAAAAAATGAAGAAAAGAATAATACCTCTGATAAAATGAATAAAATTATTCCTCAACGTAAACCAGTTGTTACAGCATATGTGTGTAACCCTTGAAATGTTCCTTCTCGAGCAACATCTCGTCATCATTGATATACAGTTAAAGTTGAAATTGTTAGTCCTAAAAATAATAATGATGAATCATATTGATGAAATCATTTTACTAGTCCAGAAACTATTGTTATTGTACCAATAGAACTTGTTAATGGTCATGGACTTTTATCTACTAAGTGAAAAGGATGATTTGAGTGTGTTGACATTAAATTACTTCACTAGAATATAGAGTTCTTAAAACAGCAAAAACATAAGATTGAATAATTGCTACAGCTGATTCTAAAACTAATAATAAAATTTGAGTAATAAGTAAAATTACTACTATTGCATAAGATAGTGATGGCCCAGTATTTCCTAATAAAGTTAATAATAAATGTCCTGCAATTATGTTTGCTGTCAATCGAACGGCTAAAGTTCCAGGACGAATAATGTTTCTAATAGTTTCAATACAAACCATAAATGGTATTAAAATAGCTGGAGTTCCTTGTGGAACTAGGTGTGTAAATATATGCTGGGTATGGTTTAATCATCCATAAATTATAAAAGCTAATCATAAAGGTAATGCTAATGTTAAAGTTAATACTAAATGACTTGTTCTTGTAAAAATATATGGAAATAAACCTATAAAATTATTAAATAAAATTATTCTAAATAAGGATACAAAAATTAAAGTTGTTCCTTTTTGATTAGGGTTTCCTAATAAAGTTTTAAATTCTTTATGTAAGGTTAATAAAATACTATTTCAAATAATATGATAACGTGAAGGTATAAATCAGTATATAGATGGAATTAATAATAAACCAATAAAAGTACTTAGTCAATTTAAAGAAAGACTAAAAATTCTTGAAGAAGGGTCAAATACAGAAAATAAATTAGTTATCATTTTCAATTTATTGAAGTAACAGAAATTTTTTTAGAAGTTTTAGATGCTGATGAAGAAGGTAAATAAATGAAATAATTTATTACATTAAATAATACAAAAATTACTGAAAATAATAAAAATAAGCTTAATCAACTAATAGGAGCTATTTGAGGAATTAAAAAATATTAACTATATTAATAATTTTAGTTTGACATACTAATGTTATGAACTTTAACTAATTTTTTTTTTTTTTTTTTTTTTTTCATTAAAAGTAATTGCTAGATTACTATAACATGGTTTAAGAGACCAGTACTTGCTTTCAGTCATTTAATGTTAATTTATATTAGAAATTCATTTGATAAAAAAATTTATAGGGACACTTTCAATCACAATAGGTATGAAACTATGATTTGCTCCGCAAATTTCAGAACATTGTCCAAAAAATAATCCTGGGCGATTAATTAGAAAATTAGTTTGATTAATTCGTCCAGGTGTTCCATCAATTTTTACTCCTAAAGAGGGGATTGTTCATGAATGAATAACATCTGCAGATGTTACTAAAATTCGAATTTGGGAATTTATTGGTAAAATAATTCGATTATCTACATCAAGTAATCGAAATCCATTAAGATTTAAATCATTTGTTGGTACTATATATGAATCAAATTCTACATTTAGAAAGTCTGAATATTCATAGCTTCAATATCATTGATGTCCAATTGACTTTAAAGTAATTGATGGTTCGTTAATTTCATCTAAAAGGTACAATAATCGTAATGAAGGGAAAGCAATAAATAATAAAATAATTGTTGGTAAAATTGTTCAAATTACTTCAATAGTTTGACCGTGAAGTAAGAATCGATTTGTATAATTATTAAAAAATAGTATAATTATTATATATCCAACTATAATAGTAATTATAATTAAAATTAATAATGCATGATCATGAAAAAATGTTAATTGTTCTATTAAAGGGGAAGCACTATCTTGTAAACCTAAATTTGCTCATGTTGACATTAATTTTCTAATAAAAGTAAAATACTTTATATATGGAGCTTAAATCCATTGCACTAATCTGCCATATTAGAAATTAGATAATAATGGTAATTCTGAGTATCTGTGTTCTGCTGGAGGTGTATTTTGATATCATTCGATAGATGAATTTAATTGTATAGGATAAATAACTTGACGTTGTTTAATTATACTTTTTCATACTAATAATATAAAAAATAAAATACCAATTAATGAAATAGTTGATCCAATTGTTGAAATAACATTTCATGTTGTGTATGCATCAGGATAATCAGAATAACGTCGAGGTATACCGGCTAATCCTAAGAAGTGTTGAGGAAAGAAAGTTAAATTTACTCCAATAAATATAATTACAAATTGACTTTTTAGTCATTTTACATTTATAGTTAATCCTGTAAATAAAGGATATCAATGAATAAATCCTGCTATAATAGCAAATACAGCTCCTATAGAAAGAACATAATGAAAATGTGCAACTACATAGTATGTATCATGTAAAATAATATCAATTGAAGAATTTGCTAGTACAACTCCAGTTAATCCTCCTACAGTAAATAAGAATACAAATCCTAAAGCTCATAATATAGCTGGAGAGTATGTTAATTGTGTACCATGAAGAGTAGCTAATCAACTAAAAATTTTAATTCCAGTAGGAATGGCAATAATTATAGTTGCAGATGTAAAGTAAGCTCGTGTATCAACGTCTATTCCTACAGTAAATATATGATGAGCTCATACAATAAATCCTAATAATCCAATTGCTAATATTGCATAAATTATTCCTAAAGATCCAAATGTTTCTTTTTTTCCACATTCTTGACTAATAATATGTGAAATTATTCCAAATCCAGGAAGAATTAAAATATAAACTTCAGGGTGTCCAAAAAATCAAAATAAATGTTGGTAAAGAATTGGATCTCCTCCTCCAGCAGGGTCGAAAAATGAAGTATTTAAATTTCGATCTGTTAAAAGTATTGTAATTGCACCTGCTAAAACTGGCAATGATAATAAAAGAAGAAGAGCTGTAATAACTACTGATCATACAAATAAAGGTATTCGATCATATGTTATTCCTGCTGCTCGTATGTTAATTACAGTTGTAATAAAATTTACAGCTCCTAAAATGGATGATATTCCTGCTAAATGTAAAGAAAAGATTGCTAGATCTACAGAAGCTCCACTATGAGCAATTCTTGCTGACAAAGGAGGATATACTGTTCATCCTGTTCCTGCTCCGTTTTCTACTATACTACTTACTAATAATAAAGTTAAAGAAGGAGGTAAAAGTCAAAAACTTATATTATTTATTCGTGGAAATGCTATATCTGGTGCTCCTAGTATTAAAGGAACTAGTCAATTTCCAAACCCTCCAATTATAATTGGTATAACTATAAAAAAAATTATAACAAAAGCATGAGCAGTAACAATTACGTTATAAATTTGGTCATCTCCAATTAAAGCTCCAGGGTGACCTAATTCGGCTCGAATAAGAATTCTTAAGGAAGTTCCTACTAATCCTGCTCAAGTTCCAAATATAAAATATAAAGTTCCAATATCCTTGTGATTAGTTGAAAATAATCATTGTTGCGATTAAATGGCTGAAGTTTAGGCAATAGACTGTAAATCTATTTATAAGAATTATTCTTTTTAATCAGGCTTTATAGTCAATAATGATATTAAAATGCAATTTTAAAGGAATAATTAATAATTATTAAAGCTTAAAAGATTTATCTTATATTTATAGCTTTGAAGGCTATGAGTTTATTTAACTTAAAGCTTTAAATTAAATAATAAATAAATCTAATAATAAATATTCCAAAAATTGAAATAAATGATGAAATTAGATAAATTTTTATTAAAAAATTATTTCATCTAATTTGGTACGTTCAATTATTTTCGTAATAATTTAGTATAAAAGCTGTATAACATAATCGTAAATAGAAAAATAATGTAATTAAGGTTATAATAATTATAATAGTAAGTATAAATAATTGATTATTTATTGTTAAATATTGGATTGTTATTCATTTAGGAATAAATCCTAAAAATGGAGGTAACCCTCCTAATGAAAGTAAATTTAAAAATAATATAAATTTTAAATTTTTATTAAAAAAAAATAATCTAAATAATTGATTAATATGATAAAGTTTAAATATGTTGAATAAAAAAATTAAATTAAAAGATAGGAAAGAATAGAATATAAAATATAAAATTCATAGGGATTCTCTAGAATATATTCTTATTAATATTCATCCTAAATGATTAATAGAAGAAAATGTTATTAATTTTCGTAGAGAAGTTTGATTTAAACCTCCTAATGATCCAATAATAATTGACAATAAAATACAACAAAATATTATAAATTTAATAGTTAAATAAGAAATTAATATTAACGGTGCAATTTTTTGTCATGTTATTAAAATTAAAGCATTGGTTCAATTTAGTCCTTCTATTACATTTGGAAATCAAAAATGAAAAGGAGCAGTTCCTCTTTTTATAAATAAAGATGATAAAATTATTATATTAATATAAGGATTAGTGTTAATATAATTTATTAAATTATTTATATACAAAAATAAAATTGTAGAAAATAATAAGATTGAAGATGCTAAAGCTTGAGTTAAAAAATATTTTAAAGAAGCTTCATTAGACATTAAATTATTTTCTCTTATTAGGGGGATAAAAGATAATAAATTAATTTCTAATCCTATTCAAGCTCTTAATCATGAATTTGCTGAAATTGTAATTATAGTTCTTACTATTAAAATAAAAAAAAATATAATTTTTGATGAATTATTAAAAATTAAAAAGAAAAGGATTAGAACCTTTATAAGTGGGGTATGAGCCCAGTAGCTTAATTAGCTTATCTTTTTATAATAAAAATATATTTTAGTGTATGATGCACAAAAGTTTTTGATACTTTTAGAAATAGTTTAATTCTATTAAATATAATGAATGTAATTTTAATTACATGATTTACCCTATCAAGATAATCCTTTTATCAGGCAATTCATT